CGAACGACGGGAATTGAACCCGCGCATGGTGGATTCACAATCCACTGCCTTGATCCACTTGGCTACATCCGCCCCTTATCTAGCTAAAGGATTTTCTCTTTTTTCCATTCATCATTATTGTATTTATTCTGACCTCCATACTTAGATCGAGATATTGGACATAGAATGCCAATCTTTAAAATGTAAAAAAAAAAAAGGAGTAATCAGCTGTGACACGTTCACTAAAAAAAAATCCTTTTGTAGCTAATCATTTATCGGGAAAAATTGAAAAACTCAACATGAGGGAGGAGAAAGAAATAATAGTAACTTGGTCTCGGGCATCTACCATTATACCCACAATGATTGGCCATACAATCGCTATTCATAATGGAAAGGAAAATTTACCTATTTATATAACAGATCGTATGGTAGGTCACAAATTGGGAGAATTCGCGCCTACTCTGACTTTCGCGAGACATGCAAGAAACGACAATAAATCTCGTCGTTAAATTATTAATATTTCATATTCAAAAATATGAAATATTAATAGAAATAAATATAAATAATTTTATTATTAATATAAATAAAATATTATAAATAAAATAAATAAAAAAAAAAAGAAACTAAAAAAGTACTTACTAATACTTACATTAGTGGGGGGTGACCTTATGATAAAGAACTGGAGTTCAGGTAGAGAAGAAAATAGAGAAATAAAAGTTTTAGCTCAACATATATGTATGTCTGTTTTAAAAGCGCAAAGAGTAATTGATCAGATTCGCGGACGTTCCTATGAGGAAACACTTATGATACTGGAACTCATGCCTTATCGAGCATCTTATCCAATTTTACAATTGGTTTATTCTGCAGCAGCAAACGCTAATCATAATATGGGTTTGAACGAAGCTGATTCATTCATTAGTAAAGCCGAAGTCAATAGGAGTGCTATTGTGAAAAAGTTAAGACCTCGGGCTCGGGGACGTAGTTATCCGATAAAAAAACCCACTTGTCATATAACAATTGTATTAAAGGAAAAATCTAAATCATTTTTAGATCAATCAATCTAAGATTTAGATTCATATTAAAAATATGAATGGAAAGAGAACATAATAGAAAAATATGGGACAAAAAATAAATCCACTTGGTTTCAGACTTGGTACAACCCAAAGTCATCGTTCCTTTTGGTTCGCACAAACAAAAAATTATTCCGTGGGTTTACAGGAAGATGAAAAAATACGGAATTGTATCAAGAACTATGTACAAAAAAATAGGAGAATATCCTCGGGTTTCGAAGGAATCGCACGTATAGGAATTCAAAAAAGAATCGATTTGATCCAGGTCATAATCCATATTGGATTCCCAAATTTATTAATAGAGGGCAAAACACGAGGAATAGAAGAATTACAGATGAATGTACAAAAGGAACTTCATTCTGTGAACCGGAGACTCAACATTGCTATCACAAGAATTGAAAAACCTTATGGACAACCAAATATTCTTGCAGAATATATAGCTTTACAATTAAAAAATAGAGTTTCGTTTCGAAAGTCAATGAAAAAAGCTATTGAATTAACTGAACAAACAGATACAAAAGGAATTCAAGTACAAATCGCAGGGCGTATCGACGGAAAAGAAATTGCACGTGTCGAATGGATCAGAGAAGGTAGGGTTCCCCTACAAACAATTCGCGCTAAAATTGATCATTGTTCCTATACAATTCGAACTATTTATGGAGTATTAGGCATCAAAATTTGGATATTTGTAAACGAGTTTGGATATTTGTAAACGAGAAATAATAGACCTTCATTTGTCTTGCCATTCTGTCCAGTGATAGAACAAAAAATTACAAACTGTTTCATTCTTTTTCTGTTAAATCAAACAAAAATGAACAATTCTAATTCTATAAGGTTGAATAAAAATTCGATTGACCATTTAGTATAATTGCTATGCTTAGTGTGTGACTCGTTAGTTTTTTCTTTAGAGTTTAGGGTTGAGATTAAAAAAAAAAAAAAATAGACTAACCCCTACTATGAACTTAGTAACCATATAAATTAATAACCAACTTATTGCTTCGTATTGTCAAGATCCCAAGAAACAGTCACTATATGGGTGGATCAATCATATAGTTGTAGCAACTGAAATTTTTTCCATAAAAAAGAAATCTGATTATGGGTTGTGAAGCAAAAATAAAGGGATGTGGATAAATGGAAGGATGATAGAAAGAGAGAACAAAAATATCAATGATATATGATTCCAATATGTATGGTCTATGAATCACCTCATAAAAGGCAGTGTGATAAAGCATTAATACTGATATAATCAATACTGATATAAATATATAAATGAAATATAAATAAATAAAATATAAAAAAAAGAAAAAAATAATAAAGAATAAAGAGCCTCGGGTTAATAAAAACTGAGGAGATTGACTCGGGAACGAATTTTGCCGGAAGCTCCATTGCAGAGTTCAGGCCTAACCATTAATGGAGAAGCTATGGGAACGACGAAACCTGTGACTGCATAGGATTCTATTGAAAACGAATCCTAATAATTCATTGGGTGGGATGGCGGAACGAACCAAGAAAAAATTGATTTATTCTGAGAGATGTCATGAATTGACCTTACGAATGAAAGAGTCAATATTCGCCCGCGAAACCTTTATTTATTTATTGGATTACAATTTTTGGCCCGATTCGATAGAGGTAAAAATAAGGATTCATTATATTATACATTATATTCTAAAAAAAGAAGCATTTTTTATATTTTCTATATCTAATAATATACACGTCCAGCTGTATATTTTGTATATACATCTTCCTTTGTAACAAATTAAATATCAATAAATGCCATTCATTACTTATAATTACTTATATTATTAACTCATAATTACTTATATTATTTATTTATAATAATAATAATTTATAATTTATAAATAATTAATTATACATATGTATCTGTAATATTATTGAATTATAATTATACATATGTATCTGTAATATTATTGAATCGTTTCATTCGCGAGGAGCTGGATGAGAAGAAACTCTCATGTCCGGTTCTGCAATAGAGATGGAATTAAGAAACAACCATCAACTATAACCCCAAAAGAACCAGATTTCGTAAACAACATAGAGGAAGAATGAAGGGAATATCTTGTCGAGGCAATCATATTTGTTTCGGCAGATACGCTCTTCAGGCACTTGAACCCGCTTGGATCACAGCTAGACAGATAGAAGCGGGGCGGAGAGCAATGACACGATATGCGCGTCGTGGTGGAAAAATATGGGTACGTATATTTCCCGACAAACCTGTTACAGTAAGACCTACCGAAACACGTATGGGTTCGGGAAAGGGATCCCCCGAATATTGGGTATCTGTTGTTAAACCGGGTCGAATACTTTATGAAATGGGCGGAGTATCAGAAACTGTAGCCAGAGCAGCTATTTCAATAGCTGCGTGCAAAATGCCTATACGAACTCAATTTGTTATTTCACGATAGGGATGTAGAACTAAACAAAAGGGATATTGAGGATGAAAAAACAACCGCAGGTTTATTTTTTTCTGGACAGACAATATTTCTTTTTTTCCTTCATCCTTTGCATTGAAATAAGAGATTCAAATAAAAAATATATGATTCAACCTCAGACCCTTTTGAATGTAGCGGATAACAGCGGAGCTCGAGAATTGATGTGTATTCGAATCATAGGAGCTGGTAATCACCGATATGCTCATATTGGTGACGTTATTGTTGCTGTAATCAAAGAAGCAGTGCCAAATATGCCTCTAGAAAGATCAGAAGTCATTAGAGCTGTAATTGTACGTACATGTAAAGAACTCAAACGTGACAACGGTATGATAATACGATATGATGACAATGCAGCGGTCGTCATTGATCAAGAAGGAAATCCAAAAGGAACTCGAGTTTTTGGTGCGATCGCTCGGGAATTGAGACAGTTGAATTTTACTAAAATAGTTTCATTAGCTCCCGAGGTATTATAAATACTAGTAGATGACACTATGATATAGTAGGCTATCTGAAATAGATCAAATTAATAGATTGTGTCTCACGCATATACTTTTTAAAATTTCATAATTCAAAAAAAAAAAACAAAGAAAAAAGAAAAAAGGAAACATGTTGATTATATCAAAATTAGGAGGCACAAAAAATTATAGTTCGTTATGGGTAGGGACACTATTGCCGATATAATAACTTCTATAAGAAATGCTGACATGAATAAAAAAGGAACGGTTCGAATAGCATCTACTAATATCACCGAAAACATTGTTAAAATACTTCTACGAGAAGGTTTTATTGAAAATGTTCGGAAACATCAGGAAAATAAGAAATATTTCTTGGTTTCAACCCTGCGACATAGAAAGACTAGGAAAGGAATATATAGAACCGTTTTAAAGTGTATCAGCCGACCCGGTTTACGAATTTATTCCAACTATCAACGAATTCCTAAGATTTTAGGTGGAATGGGAATTGTAATTCTTTCTACTTCTCGAGGTATAATGACAGATCGAGAAGCTCGACTAGAAAGAATTGGAGGAGAAATTTTGTGTTATATATGGTGATCCTCCTCCTCTGGTATCCTAATTTTATCTCTAACTTCCCATTTGTGAAATAGAGAGGAAAAGTGAGTTATATACCTCTTCCTTCATTAGTTGATACTTCAAGGGGGTTACCTGGAATGAAAGAACAAAAATTAATTCATGAAGGTTTAATTACTGAATCACTTCCCAACGGTATGTTCCGGGTCCGTTTAGATAATGAAGATCTAATTCTAGGTTATGCTTCAGGGAGGATCCGGCGCAGTTTTATACGGATACTACCGGGAGATAGAGTAAAAATTGAAGTAAGTCGTTATGATTCAACCAGAGGACGTATAATTTATAGACTTCGCAACAAGGATTCGAACGATTAGGTGATTTTTTAAACATTCCTTTCATGGCGACACAATTCGAAGTTAAAAAAAAAAATATTCAAGAAACTTATTTTCCTCAAAAGAGTAGATTCAGAATTA